TATTCAAATTCTTGAATCATGTGATGGGGGATTCGTAACCTGAACCAAATTCTTATAAAAAGAAAATGTTTAAATCCTTTTTTGCTTAGTGTGAGATAGCGATAGGCATAACTCATCTGAACGCTGAACGAAGCAATGAGTTCAAATTGAAGAAAAGAAATGATAGTTTTACTCTTTTTTCTGTCGGACTAATAACTCCCTAAGCTGAAGGTATTTTATACTTTATATAGATATAGATATATAGAGTTCTATATAGTTCTAGGATAGAATATTTATGGGAGTATGGGATAGCTCATTCATGAACGAACCATCAAATCCAAAGAATTCTATGGGATCATAACATAAAAGTAGGAAAGACTCCTCGGATCTAGTCATACATTTGATTCTAATTATATATATTGACAATTCCAAAAAACTACTCATACTATTGTCATAGTATGATGACAGTCGGGGCGGGTATGCCCTCATCGTCTAGTGGTTCAGGACATCTCTCTTTCAAGGAGGCAACGGGGATTCGACTTCCCCTGGGGGTAGCGGACTGCGAAAGGAAGTTGGTCATGAATTATCAATAAACCTAGAATTCATTCTTCCTGGGTCGATGCCCGAGCGGTTAATGGGGACGGACTGTAAATTCGTTGGCGAGATGTCTACGCTGGTTCAAATCCAGCTCGGCCCAAGAATTCGTCGCTCCATGAAGAAGATCTAAACAATTTGCCCTCTAGAAACAGAAATCCCGGATCCGTATAAAATAAATAAAAATAGTCCATTTTTTCTCATCCATTCTTTTTATTTTCATTTGCAATACAGTAAATACAAGAAACATAGATTACTAGTAATCTATGCCACTCTCACTCAAGTCTATATCTATCTATGTGAATTGGATATTTCGTGTTTCTGTTGCAACACGACAAATAGAATGCTCTTCTTGAAATCATAAGACTATGTATGCCATGCATATGGCTGGGATTGTAGTTCAATCGGTTAGAGCACCGCCCTGTCAAGGCGGAAGCTGCGGGTTCGAGCCCCGTCAGTCCCGATCCGACGAATTGATCAACTCATCTCTCCCTTTTCCGTGAAAGGGAAGACGGGGAACAAAATCTAATCTCTGGGGGGAATCCTTATTTCTTTTGTTTTCGTTTCGCATTTTTCATCAAACAAATATGGAAATTTTGATTTCTTATACTAGCACCGATTGGTAAGAGAGAAACGTATGTAGATTTTTAAAATCGTTACTTCTTACTAATTACTAGAGTAAGACAGACTCTATTCAGTATTTGAAGAGCGACCATACTCGTCTTATTTTCTTTTCAATTGTTATTTTCGTGATCAACGAAATGGAATAGAGTGCCCATATTTTGACCGAGAATACAGACACAAATTGTCTTCTTTTATTATAAACAAAACAATGAACTTCACATAGAACTTCACATAATTATCTCGACAGAGTACTTTTCAGGTTCAGATGAAACCACACCTTCTTTAGTTTCGAACAAACCTTGTTTGTGCATCCGCAATGACTAATTGGAAACAATCTATCTTATTCTCATCCAAATTGCACACTGCATTTTTTATGTATATGTTCTAGTTCCAATCCAAGAAGGAAAGAAGGAGGATACTAATAAAATACCAACCAAGCAACACCCCTTTTGAAGGAATCTGTTATGAATATTTTATATATAAGTAAAGGAATAAGAATTGGATAAGTGTATAAAAATAGGTGATAGAAAAGGAAAAGCGGGAAAAGAAAATGGGATTTATGATCCAATAACAAGAAAGAATCCTATTTTTCTTTTCTATTTAATTTAGATTGAGTATGGATAAAAGATCTTCCTATGTTATACTATGTTATACTATTCAATTCGCGACGATAAATCGATTTGATTTGATATTGTTATTCATAATATTGTTAGTATCATCAAGATGCAATTCATACCTTTGAATTGATAGGAGTCCACTTTATCATCTCTATGGGATTAGATCCCGAATTATTGTGAAAGAAGAAAACAAAGATATTATGGAAGTCAATATTCTTGCGCTTATTGCTACTGCGCTGTTCATTTTAGTTCCTACTGCCTTTTTACTTATCATATACGTCAAAACAGTAAGCCAAAATGATTAATTTGAATGAAACTTGAATTATTAATTTTTATCAATGATTGAAGAAATGAAAGGGTTTAAAACTATATTTAAGTCTTAAATGAAATGTGGAATCAGAAGTATTTGATATAGTGCGGTAGAAAGAGCTATATATAGCTCTTTCTACCGCACTATACAATTGAGTATTGTAGAATATTTCATATTCATTCATATTCTTAGTATTAGTACATAAAACATAAAGTTGTATTGTATACAGAAAGAAGCTTTCTCTTATATAGATCAATTGACAATAGATATCTATATCTAAGTAATAATATATATTAGGCGTACATCAAAATGAAATAGCACTCGAATTTTCTATTTTTTCTATACACCCATTTGTATGCATTTCAATCAATCCAAAAGAATTGCAAGTCAACTGCTCGAATTCCTGATTTTTTTATATCTATTCTTATGCTTATGGATCCGGGGGCCTATCGAAAGAATTAATGTAGGAAGAATAGTACAGACATATACTATATACCATATAAATACCCATATCATATATTAGAGAATTATAGAAATCTAATCTAATAATATATATTAATAAATAATAAGAATATAATAATAAAAGAAAACTATTTAATAGAGGATTCAATAGTTAAAATAGATAATATAATACTACTATATATATCTTATTATATATCTTATATATAACTTATATATAAGATATAATATATAGATAAAATATAGATAAACTAAAGCAAGTCAAGTTTTTTTTTAAGCTTTCGCAAAACGATCACAATTGATACAAGTAGATTTTTCAGTAAAGTACTAAATTAGTAATATTCCTAGCTCTAAAGCCCACTCCTTCCCCATACTACAAGTGAAAGAGAAAATGTAAACACTACCATTAAAGCAGCCCAAGCGAGACTTACTATATCCATGCGAATGATGTCCCCTATCTCTATGAAATGAAGGAATGATTCCATTATTGATTCATAATCATAGTGGAATCAATGGTGCAGAGTCAAAATAGGATTCTTACTTATGGCTCTTTATGAAATAATTTCATGAATCCACTCATAAAAAGTTCCAATTCTTTCTATTGAAATAGAAAGAATTGGAAAAAAAAAAGAAAAAAGAAAATATACAAATAGAAAGAAGAGCCATTCAACCATTCTGATGAAATTTATGAGCAGCACTCAGAGCCTCTAGTGAGTCTGGATACAAAGTATCTTCAGTTCTTTGCCACAATTATTAAATGAAATTCCCATCAGCCTATCCAATCTAATTTCATCGCAGACAGAGTGAGTAGACACTACCTCAATATTAAGAAAGTTATATTGTAAAATAATTAGGGAGTCTTTATAGTCTTTTTTAGAATCCTTTCTTCAACCTTAGTAGCCAAAACGGAGTGTCTCTTAGGAACCTTTGGATACCAAGATTTCCGACTTCTTACTTTCATAGTTCTGATGCCCAGAATGAATTCTCACTATTTCTTTTATTTGATTCAATTCAGAATAGCCCAAACCAATCATTAATAAGATTGGGTTGCTTCAGATTTATTGGTGCCTTTTTGAGCCACACTCAGAACCCAGATTTTGAGAAAAAAGATGACAGTCTTTTATAGGCCCTATGGGTTCTCAAAATCAAGTATCAACAGACCTAGCCCTTGCCTATGCTTTTGCGGGGCAAGAATTCGTCAAGTTCGATCAAAAAATTCCAAGTATTTTTTTGTTAATCAGGCGACACCCAGATTCGAACTGGGGATAAAGGATTTGCAGTCCCCCGCCTTACCACTTGGCCATGCCGCCAAATTTCATCCAAAATGGATAAATAAATAAAAAAATTCTATAATTATAGATATATATACTAAGAATTATATATCATCTTTCTATAATCTTATAATTCTATTATTATTCTATTTCTTTTCCTCTCCTCATTTTGTTTTGATTTGAATTTTTTACTTTCTTAATTTCTTTTATTTTTGGATCTTGAATCCCATTGTACTTATTTTTTTCCAAAAAAGAATTCCTCTTTTTTATTGGATCCTGTTTCTATTCTTTTCTTCGATTGATTTTATCTCAAAACACGCGTCGCTTAAAAACTTACCTTCTCTTTTCACTTTTCTATAGAAAAGTGAAAAGATTCCCGGCCCCGGTCACAGACTGTAAAATGCAAGGCAATTTAGAATAATTCACTCTTTACTTCATTAACTATTTACTTATTAATCTTTTACTCTTACTTACTTTTCTTACTTTGAATTAGTGAACAGCTCTTAATTTTGTATCTCCATTTGTATTACCTTAATGGATGCAAAATCCAATTGATTTACGACTAATCATTATCTATTACATTATCAATTAGAATTATAAGAAAATATATGTGTATATGTAAACCCCAGAACAGTGTAAACTCCAGAACAAAAATTTTTATACATGGATACCGAGCCCAGGTCTATTTCTTATGCACATATTCCTATATAGGATCGATCGTAGCTTGAATCCTAAATTCATTGATTTTTTATTTTTTTGCACCCTGATCATAATATCATAATAAAAGAATTAGGTATAAATTGGATCAATTTTGATATTCGATAAAAGACTCCATCATCCTAAGTGACAGAATTTTTCCCGGAAATGCTTTCTAAATTTCCATTTCTTTCTATTTGTACCTGGCTCAAGCTCAAATTCGAACTTGCATCGAAAATGCCCTCCATTTCTCTGTCTTGCTTCCGTTCATACGTATGATATATATGGATGGAGTTGACTAAAATTTTATGTGATTCAGTAAACAGAATATCCATTCCATCATTGCTAGATCAATCGGTAGGGTTCGATGAATAGTGAGCCAAGCCAATAATGGGATTTTTTCAATAAAGAGGAAACTTAAGATTAAGATGATCCATAATGGAAATGAGG